TTACTTATATATCGCTGTCATTGAATGTATTATAAGATTATTTTCTTTAAACTTTAATGAGTTTAATGTTAGGTCAAGATGTAGTTATATTAAAGAAGAGATGGGTTACATTTATTTTAATAATGGAGCAATATTTGAAATTTTTTTGTGAAATTGGATTTAAGTGTAATTTTTATTAAATTATAGTCATGATTTTAGTTCTAAATAATGTACACATCGCCCGTCACTCCCGTTATGAGTTGGGATAAGTCGTAACAAAGTAGGCCTACCGGAAGGTGGGCCTGGTAATTTCAAATTGATACCATAGGGTAATTATTATTTACATTAATATATTTTTTTGTGCAATTCAAAACAATTTGATAATCATTATTTAAGTTTTATTATTTTTTTTTCTTTTTTATAAAAAATAATTTTTATTTTAGTATTTTTGAAAAAATTTTTTTTCTTATAATTAATTTACTGTGAAGGATAATTTTTGTTTTTTTATAAGTATAGTTTGTTTCTAGTACCTTTTGCATCAGGGTTTATCAATTTTTTAGGATTAAATTCTTTTTTCTCGAAAACTTAAGAGTTAATTATAAATGTAATTTTTTGTTTCATAACAATTAATAATTTTTAATTAGATGTTATATGCTATTCATTTAAGTTTATATCTAGTTTATTAATAAATAAATTTAATTTAGCTTTAATTATATATTATATTTAATTTGATTAATTTTAATTTTTTTAAAGTAATTTTTTTGGGGATAATCTCAAATTAATTTTTATAATTTCAATAATTTTATGATTTTTTGTAGGATTAAAAATTTCCATTATTTATTTTTTTATAATTATTTTTCTTTTATTATGATTTATTAATTGGATTTTAGATTTTTATTAATAATAATTTTATAATCTATTATATTTTTTTATAATGATAAAATTAGTAATTTGTTTAATTTAATTATATGAATTCGGCAACAATAATTTTCACCTGTTTAACAAAAACATGTTTTTTTGATTAATATATAAGATTGGGCCTGCCCATTGATTTAAAAAATTAAAAGGCTGCGGTATTTTGACTGTACTAAGGTAGCATAATCATTTGTCTTTTAATTGGAGGCTAGAATGAATGGTTTGATGAAAAATTGACTTTATTTAATTAATTTATTTGAATTTAATTTTTTATTTAAAAAGATAAAATTTTTTTATAGGACGAGAAGACCCTATAGAAGTTTACTTAACTAATAAGTTTTTATTTTGGTTAATATTAAGAATACTTAAAATGTTAAGTTTTGTTGGGGTGACAGTGAAATTTATTTAACTTTCATTATTTTTTTACATTAATTTATGTTTTGATCCATAATTTTTGATTATAAGATTAACTTACCTTAGGGATAACAGCGTAATTTTTTCGGAGAGTTCATATTGATGAAAAAGTTTGCGACCTCGATGTTGAATTAAGATAAAAACTGGGGGCAGAATTTCAGTTATTTTGGTCTGTTCGACCATTAAATTCTTACATGATTTGAGTTCAGACCGGCGTGAGCCAGGTCGGTTTCTATCCTTATTTTTATATAAATTAGTACGAAAGGACCATTTATATTAATTATATTATTTATTTTTGATTAAAATTAACTATTTTGGCAGATTAGTGCAATAAATTTAGAATTTATTTATGTAATTTTTTTACAAATAGTAATATATATAATTTATTTTTTGTTTTTATTAATTATAGTTCTTTTGTCTGTGGCTTTTGTAACTTTATTAGAGCGTAAGGTTTTAGGTTATATTCAGTTACGAAAGGGGCCTAATAAGGTTGGTTATATAGGGATTTTACAACCTTTCAGAGATGGTTTAAAATTATTTTTTAGGGAACAAACTTATTTGTGTATATCTAATTTTATAATTTATTATTTTTCTCCCGTCTTTATGTTATTTTTGTCTTTTTGTCTTTGATTATTATTCCCTTATATGATTAATTTATATAATTTTAATTTAGGTTTATTGTTTTTTCTTTGTTGTACTAGATTTGGAGTATATGGTGTTTTGATGTGTGGTTGATCATCTAATTCTAATTATTCTTTATTAGGATCTTTACGTTCAATAGCTCAGACTATTTCTTATGAAGTAAGAATGGCAATAATTCTTTTATGTTTATTTATTTTTGTTTATGATTTTAATTTTGTTACAATATATTTTTATCAATATTATATTTGATTTATTTTTTTTTCATTTCCTTTATTTTTTTGTTGATTAGCTTCTTTTTTAGCTGAGGTTAATCGATCACCTTTTGATTTTGCTGAAGGGGAGTCAGAATTAGTTTCAGGGTTTAATGTAGAATATAGAAGAGGAGGATTTGCTTATATTTTTTTATCAGAATATATAAATATTATTTTTATGAGTATATTAACTGTTGTTGTTTTTCTTGGTTGTAATTTATTTTCTTTAACTTTCTTTTTTAAATTAATTTTTATTATTTTTTTTGTTATTTGGGTTCGAGGGACTTTACCTCGTTTTCGTTATGATAAATTAATATATTTGACTTGAAAGGTTTTTTTACCTATTTCTTTAAATTATTTTATTTTTTTTATAGGATTTATTTTTTATATATTTGAGTTTTTATAATCATTATTATAAGTTAAGTTGATAGAGGAATTTAACCACTATTTTATATTTTCAAAATATATGCTTTTCTAAAGCTTAGTCAACTAATTAGTTATTTTATCTCATAATTTTAATGTTAGAGGATTAATAATAAAATAAATAAAATATAATGTTGTAATAATTTGACCTGTTGTAATATAAGGTTCTTCTGCAGGTCGGGCACCAATTCATGTTAATAATAAAACTAGAGTAAAGAATATTCAAAATATTGTTTGATTAATTGGATAAAATATACTTCTTTGGAATTTACTTTTTCTTGTAAGTGGAATTACTATTAATATTAAAATTGATAAAATCATTGCGATAACTCCACCTAATTTGTTAGGAATAGAACGTAGAATCGCGTAAGCAAATAAAAAATATCATTCTGGTTGAATATGAATTGGGGTAACTAATGGATTTGCTGGAATAAAATTTTCAGGATCTCCTAGTATACGTGGTTCTAATAAATTTAATATAAGAAATAAATATAATGCAATAATTATTCCTATAATGTCCTTAATTGAGAAGTAAGGGTGAAATGGTATTTTGTCATAATTACTATTTATACCTGTTGGATTATTTGATCCAGTTTGATGTAAAAATAATAAGTGAATTATTGTTAAAGCTGCAATAATAAATGGTAATAAAAAATGTAATGTAAAGAATCGGGTTAATGTTGCGTTGTCAATTGAGAATCCACCTCATAATCATTTAACAATTTCATTTCCTAGATAAGGGATGGCTGATATAAGGTTTGTAATTACTGTTGCTCCTCAAAATGATATTTGTCCTCATGGTAGAACATATCCAAGGAATGCTGTAGCTATAATTGCGAATAATATGATTACACCTACACTTCATGTTATAAATAATTTATAAGAACCGTAATATATACCTCGTCCAATATGTAGATACAAGCAAATAAAAAATATTGATGCTCCATTTGCATGTATATTTCGTAATAGTCATCCTCTATTTACATCACGATTAATATGAATAACTCTATTGAATGCAATATTAATGTCAGCTGTATAGTGTATGGCTAAAAATAGCCCTGTTAGGATTTGAATAATTAAACATATACCTAGTAGAGAACCAAAATTTCATCAAATTGAAATTGATGATGGTGTTGGTAAGTCAATAAGAGAAGAATTTATGATTTTAATGACTGGGTGATTTTTACGAATAGGTTTTTTCATAACTTTTTTTACGTATAGGACCTTCAAATATATTAATTAAGAAAATTACATAAATTATAGTTATTAATAAGTATAATGCTATAATAATAGTTAATATAGAACTTTTGTTATTAAATAATTTTATTAGTGATATATTTTGTTGATTATCCAACATTATTATGTTTTGATAATTTAATATAATATTTTCGTTTTTTATTAGAAAAAAAATAATTATAATTCTAATAATTATAATAATTAAAATTTTTGTAGAAAATTTTATAATTTCATTTGAGGCAATTCTGGCTATATATATAAATAAAATTAGCATACCACCTAATATTGTTAAAATTAATACATATGCATATCATGGGTATTTTATTATTATATTTATTATTAATGATAATAATGTTGTTTGAATAATAATAATTAATCCTAGTCTTAATGGATGGTTTATACTAATAATAATTGTTGATATTGTTAATATAATTATTATAATTATTTTCATTTTCAGCGAGTATTTTAATTAAAATATTAATTTTGGAGATTAAAGATGAGATATATAATTTCTTTGCTGAAGTTTTAAAGTTTTCCACTATCTACGATTTACAAGATCATTATTTTTTATTAAACTATTAAAACTTATTTTAATATATTTTTGTATTTATATATTTTTTTCTGGTGTTTTAATTTTTTGTTCATTACGTAAACATTTATTATTAAGTTTATTAAGTTTAGAATATTTAGTTGTTATTATCTTTTTTAGATTTTTTTTATTTTTATATAATTATTCAAGTGAAAATAATTTTATTATTTTGTTTTTAACTTTTTCGGTTTGTGAAGGGGTTTTAGGTCTTTCTATTTTGGTTACAATAATTCGTTCTTTTGGTAATGATAATTTGTTAAATTTGTCTAGTTTATTATGATAAAAATATTTTTGACATTTTTTTTTATGTTACCAATAATTTTTTTATCTAATTGAATAATTTTAATTTTTAGAATAATTTTGTTTTTTTTAATTTTTTTAAATATGAATTTTATATTGACTTATTTTTCTTCTTTTAGATATTTGTTTATAATAGATTTATTATCTGGGTCTTTAATTTATTTAAGTATTTGAATTATTTTTTTAATAATTTTGTCTAGCTATTTAATTAAAAATAATAATAATATATTTTTAATACTTTTGATTTTTTTAATAATTTTTTTAATTATAACTTTTTCAACTTCTAATATTTTTTTATTTTATGTTTTTTTTGAATCTAGATTAATTCCTACTTTATTATTAATTTTTGGTTGAGGATATCAACCTGAGCGTTTATCAGCTGGATTTTATTTATTATTTTATACTCTTTTTGGTTCTTTACCTTTATTATTATCTATTTTTTATATTTATGATTTTAATAATAGTTTATCTTTTATAATAATTTCTTTAGATTATAATTTTTATTTATATTTAGGATTAATTATAGCCTTTTTAATTAAAATGCCAATAATTTTTTTTCATTTTTGATTACCTAAGGCACATGTTGAAGCACCAATCTCAGGTTCAATAATTTTGGCAGGTGTGTTGCTAAAGTTAGGAGGTTATGGTTTAATACGTGTATTTAAAATTTTAGATGGAAATTATTTATCTAATAATTTATTTTTTATTTGTTTAAGACTTTTTGGAATGGCAATAATTGGTGTAATTTGTATATTTCAAGTTGATATAAAGTCATTAATTGCTTATTCTTCAGTCAGACATATGGCTTTAGTTATTTGTGGAATTTTTTCATTAAATTATTTTGGTATGTTAGGAGCATTAATTTTAATAATTGGTCATGGTTTATGTTCTTCTGGTCTTTTTTGTTTAGCAAATATAATATATGAACGTTCTGGCAGTCGTAGTTTTTATTTTAATAAAGGATTTATTACTTTAGTTCCTAGACTTTCTTTTTTTATATTTTTACTTTGTGCTAATAATATGGCTAGTCCCCCTTCATTAAATTTATTGGGTGAAATTATAATTATTAATTCGGTTATAAGATGATGTAATTTAAGATTTATTTATTTATTTTTAGGTTCATTTTTAAGATGTTGTTATAGAGTTTATTTATATGCTTATACTCAACATGGACAATTGTTTTTTGGATTAAAAAGTTTTTCTTATGTTAATGTTCGTGAATTAATATTATTATTTTTGCATTGATTGCCTTTAAATATTTTAATTATGAAGATCGATATTTTTTTAATTTGATTATGTTTGAATAGTTTAATAAGAATAATAATTTGTGGTGTTATAGGTATAATTTTATTTCAGACTTATGAAATATTTTAGTATATATATTTATGTGTCTATTATTTTATTTTTTTTTGGATTAATAATAATTTCTTTGGGTTTAAATTTTATATTTAATGATGTAATTTATTTATTAGATTGAGAATTAATTAGTGTTAATAGAACATTAATTACTTTTACATTAATTTTTGATTGAATATCTATAATATTTAGAGGTTGTGTTTTTTTTATTTCTTCAATGGTAATTTGTTATAGCCATTCTTATATATATGATGATTTATATAAAATTCGTTTTTTGTATTTGGTTATTATATTTATTTTTTCTATATTTATATTAATTATGAGACCTAATTTAATTAGAATTTTAATTGGTTGGGATGGTTTAGGATTAGTATCATATTGCTTAGTAATTTATTTTCAAAATTATAAATCTTATAATGCTGGTGCTTTGACAATTTTAACTAATCGTCTAGGTGATGTTGCTATTCTTTTAAGAATTGCTTGAATAATAAATTATGGTAGATGACATTATTTTTATTATTTAATTAATAATTTTGATTGAATAATTTATATAGTTTATCTATTGATTTTAGCTGGTTTTACTAAAAGAGCTCAAATTCCATTTTCTTCTTGATTACCTGCCGCGATAGCAGCACCAACACCTGTTTCTGCTTTAGTACATTCTTCAACTTTGGTAACAGCAGGTGTCTATTTATTAATTCGTTTTAGAGATTTATTATCTTTATTTAATTGTAATTTTTTTTTAATTATTTCTATGATAACTATATTTATATCAGGTTTAGGTGCTAATTTTGAATTTGATTTAAAAAAAATTATTGCTTTGTCTACCTTGAGACAATTAGGTTTAATAATGACTATTCTTTTTTTGGGATATCCAGTTTTTTCATTTTTTCATTTATTAACTCATGCTTTTTTTAAAGCTTTATTATTTTTGTGTGCTGGTTTAATTATTCATGTTATAAATAATACACAAGATATCCGTTTTATAGGAGGTTTAATAAATTATTTACCTATAACTATTACATGTTTTTTGATTTCGAATTTAGCTTTATGTGGTTTTCCTTATTTATCTGGATTTTATTCTAAGGATTTAATTTTAGAAATATTCTCTTTTGGTAGAACAAACTTTTTTATTTATATAATTATATATATTTCTGTAGGTTTAACTGTTTCATATAGTGTACGTCTTGCTTATTATGTTTTGATTACAGCCCCAAATACTTATGTTTGTCAATCATATTATGAAGATTTTTATATAAATTTTTCAATAATTTTTTTAGTTTTAATGGCTGTTGTTAGAGGTAGAATTATTAGTTGATTAATTTTTTTTACACCTGTTTTTTTAATATTATCTTTTTGTATAAAAATTATTACAATTGTTGTAATTTTTTTAAGAACAATTTTTGGTTTAAAATTTTCTGAATTTAACAAAAATTTTAATTACTATTATGTTAATAATTATTTAATAGTAAATTTTTTTGGAAGAATATGATTTATACCAAATTATAGAACTTATTTGTCTTCTAAGGTTTTTAATAAATTTTCATTTTATTCATTCAATAATTTTGAGTCAGGTTGAGGGGAGACAACTTTTTCAAAATTATCTTTTTTCTTTCTAGTAATTTTGAGAAAGTTGTCTGAGCTTTTTTATATTAATAATTTAAAGGTTTATATATTTACTTTTTTCTTGTTTGTTTTTATTTTTCTTATTAATTAAATTTAAGTAGCTTAATTATTAAAGCCTAATATTGAAGATATTATGATAAGAGTTATTCTTCTTAAATATTTATAGAAAAAGTTATTTCTTTTCTTCATTGAAAATAAAGTGTTTTTTATAAACTATATAAATAAGAGAAAAACGGATTTTAACCGCTTTAAAAGATAGTTAGCAGCTTCTTTTAGTTACAACATTCTCTTTTAACTAGATTTTTTAATCAATTAATTCATTAACAGTGAATTACCTCTATTTTGGTTTTAGTTAAAAGTATGGAGTTTAAAACTCTATTTTTAGGTCGAAACTAAATGTAATAATTACTTCTTTACTTTGAGGATAATTCTTTATATTAGGATAATTTTTAATTGCAAATTAAATGTTATTTATTTAACTATAACCCCTTAAATGGCTCATTCGATAATTTTATTTTTTCATTCATAATATAATCCTAGGATAAGGATTATAATGAATGTTGTTGTAATTAAAAATCATGTTATTATATTTCTTGTATGTATTATTTTGATTGTTGGTAAAATGATTACAATTTCAACATCAAAAATTAGGAAAATAATGGCGATTATGAAAAATTGTATTGAAAATGGCATTCGTGATGAACTTTTTGGATCAAATCCACATTCGAATGGTGTTATTTTTTCTCGGTTATTTTTATCTTTTTTTGAAATTACAAAACATAATCCTATTAAGGCTAATCTAATTGTTATACATATTGTTATAGTTGTAATTACTAATATAATTATTTTTTCTTAATTTAAGACCTTTTAATTGGAAGTTAAATATACTTTTTATACTAAAAAAATAACTACCTCATCAGTAAATAGAAATATATAAAAATAATCATACTACGTCAACGAAATGTCAATATCACGCTGCTGCTTCAAATCCAAAGTGATGTTTTCTTGAAAAATGAAATTTAATTGTTCGAATTAAACATACTATTAAAAAAGTTGTCCCAATAATTACATGAATACCATGAAATCCTGTTGCTATAAAGAAACAAGAACCATATACTGAATCTGCAATTGTGAATGGTGATTCAATGTATTCATATGCTTGTAAAATTGTGAAATAAATACCTAAAATTACTGTTAGAAATAATCCTTTTACTGTTTGTGAATGATTTATATTTATAATTCTGTGGTGTGCTCATGTGATTGTAATCCCTGAACATAGTAGAATTGTTGTATTAAGAAGAGGAATATCTATTGGGTTAAAAGTTTGAATTCCTTTTGGAGGTCATGTTATACCAATTTCTACAGTTGGGGCCAAACTTCTGTGGAAAAATCCTCAGAAAAATGAAATAAAGAAAAATACTTCTGAGATAATAAATAGAATTATACCATACTTTAATCCGTTAGTTACAATTATTGTATGTTTACCTTGATAAGTTCCTTCTCGGACGATGTCACGTCATCATTGTACTATAGTTATAATAATAATTATAATACCAATTATTATTAGTGTTATATTTTTTATGTGAAATCATATTACAATTCCTGATGTTATTGTTATAGCTCCAATTGATCCTGTTAAAGGTCATGGTCTTGGGTCAACTAAATGAAATGGGTGGTTTTGTTTTTGCATAATTAACTTCACTTGAGTAAAGTGTTGTTAGAATTGAAAATACATATGCTTGAATTATAGCTACTGCTGTTTCGAATAATATTAATATAATTTGGATAATTATTAATATTATAATAACTATTCTTGTTGCATTTGTTGTATTGTTTCCTAATAATCTTATAAGAAGATGGCCTGCAATTATATTGGCTGTTAGTCGTACGGCTAGTGATCCTGGCCGAATTAAATTTCTAATTGTTTCAATGCATACCATAAATGGTATAAGAGGGCCAGGTGTACCTGTTGGGATTAAATGTCTGAATATATGCTGGGTTTTTTGAATTCATCCAAATAATATAATTGATAATCATAAAGGTAGGGAAATTGTTAGTGAAAATACTAGATGTCTTGATCTGGTAAAAATGTATGGTAATAATCCTATTATATTATTAATTAAAATAAATATGAATATTGATGTTATTATAATTGTTAATCCTTTTCTTTGTTTTAATAACATTTTAAATTCATTGTGAAGAGTATTAGAAATAATTTGATAAATTTTTCTGAAACGTGAATTTATTATTCAATAAGTATATGGGAATAAAATAATAATGATAAATGTTCTGTTTCAATTTATTGAATAATATATTGATGTTGATGGATCAAATGTGGAAAATAGATTAGTTATCATTTTCAGTTTGAATTATTTGTAATAATTTTGTTTTTGTTTGGTTTAATTTGATAATTTTTGTTAAAATATAATATTGTGTTTACAATAATTAATATAATTCTGAATATAATTATAAGTTTTAATCACGCTAAAGGGGCTATTTGTGGTATAGAAAAATATTAATATTAATTTTTTGAATTTGACAAATTCATGTTTTGTTATAAACTAATTTTTCCATTAAGAGTATTTGTTATTTTACTATATTTTGGTTTAAGAGACCATTGCTTAACTTTCAGCCACTTAATGAATAATTTTTTAATCAATTGATGAATTGTTTAGTTGTTACACTTTCAATAGTGATAGGTATAAATCTGTGATTAGCACCACAAATTTCAGAGCATTGTCCATATAAGATTCCTGGTCGGTTTATGAAAATTAGTCCTTGATTTAATCGTCCTGGGATAGCGTCAATTTTAACTCCTAGTGATGGGATTGTTCATGAGTGTAATACATCTGTTGCTGTTACTAAAATTCGAATTTGGTTATTTATAGGTAGTACAATATGATTATCTGTTTCTAATAATCGAAATTCATTATTTTCGATTTCATTAGTTGGTTTTATGTATGAATCAAATTCAATATTTTTAAAATCTGAATATTCATAACTTCAATATCATTGGTGACCAATAGCCTTAATTGTAATTATAGGTGTTTTAATTTCATCTATTATATATAAAATTTTTAGTGATGGTAGTGCAATTAAAATTAAAATTATTGCTGGGATTGTGGTTCAAATAATTTCAATTATTTGATTTTCTATTATGAATCGATTAATTATTTTGTTTGGTACTATTTTAATTATTGTTCATGCAACTAAGGTTGTAATAACTAATAAAATAACTATTGTGTTATCATGGAAGAAAATTAATTGTTCTATAATTGGTGAATTAGCATCTTGTAAATTAATTTGTGATCATTTAGCTATTTTCAATAAAAGATTATTCTTTATGGATGAATCTTAAGTTCATAGCATTATTTCTGCCATATTGAAAATTAAATGTAATAGGCATTTCGTTATAGGAGTGTTCAGCTGGTGGATAATTTTGTAATCATTCAATACTTGAATTTAAATTTATAATAAATATAATTTTTCGTTTTGAAATTATTCTTTCTCATATAATGAAGATAAATATTATTGTTCCTATAATTGAAATTGTTGATCCAATTGATGATACAATATTTCATGATATATACATATCTGGGTAGTCAGAATAACGTCGTGGTATACCTCTTAGACCTAAAAAGTGTTGTGGAAAGAATGTTAAATTTACACCGATAAATATTGTAATAAATTGTGTTTTTAATCATTTAGGATTTATTGTTATACCTGTGAATAATGGGTATCATTGAATAAATCCAGCTATAATAGCAAATACTGCTCCTATAGATAATACGTAATGGAAATGTGCAACTACATAGTAAGTGTCATGTAGAATAATATCAATTGATGAATTAGCTAAGATAATACCTGTTAATCCTCCAATTGTGAATAAAAATACGAATCCTAAGGTTCATAAGGTTGTTGGTGTATAATTAATAATAGATCCATGAATTGTTGCTAGTCAACTAAAAATTTTAATTCCTGTTGGGATTGCAATAATTATTGTAGCTGATGTAAAATATGCTCGTGTATCAACATCTATACCAACTGTAAATATATGGTGTGCTCATACAATAAATCCTAGTAGTCCAATTGCTAGTATAGCATAAATTATTCCTGTTGATCCGAAAGCATTAATTTTTCCTCTTTCTTGGCTGATAATTTGTGAAATAATACCAAATCCTGGTAAAATTAAAATATATACTTCTGGATGTCCAAAAAATCAGAATAAATGTTGGTATAATACTGGATCTCCTCCACCTGCAGGATCAAAGAATGATGTATTAATATTTCGATCTGTTAAAAGTATTGTGATTGCTCCTGCTAATACAGGTAATGATAATAATAATAATAATGCAGTAATACCTACTGATCATACAAATAATGGGATTTTTTCTCTTGTTATTCCTGTTGTTCGTATATTTATAATAGTTGAGATAAAATTTACAGCTCCAAGAATTGATGAAACTCCAGCTAAATGTAATGAAAAAATTGCCAGGTCAACAGATGCTCCATTATGTGCAATATTTCTAGATAAGGGGGGATATACTGTTCATCCTGTTCCTACCCCTCTATCTACTATACTACTTGTTAATAATAATGTTAATGAAGGTGGTAATAGTCAGAAACTTATATTATTTATACGAGGGAATGCCATGTCTGGTGCACCAATTATAAGGGGTACTAGTCAGTTACCAAATCCACCAATTATGATTGGTATAACTATAAAGAAAATTATAATAAAGGCATGAGCTGTTACAATTGTGTTATAAATTTGATCATTTCCAATGAATGATCCTGGTTGTCCTAATTCAATTCGAATAATTCATCTTATAGATATACCAATTATTCCTGATCAAATACCTAATATAAAATATAAAGTACCAATATCTTTATGATTTGTGGAATATATTCATTTGTTCAATTTTGTTGTTCTAGTAAATTTAAATTTTAATAAATTTGGATAAAGTGTCTGATTGATAGGTTGTAAATTGTAAATTTATATATGGATTTAAATCCCTTTATCAGGTTTTATATTCAATATATGATTTTAGACTGCAATTCTGAAGTAGTAATTTTTTTACTAAAACCTATAAAATTTAATTTATATTTTTAACTTTGAAGGTTAATAGTTTTTTTAACTTAAGGATTTATATTAAGTTTAATATTATTGTTGTTGGTAATATTATATTTAATAATAAATTTCATGTTATAATATTTTTATCTTCATATGTTTTTATTATTCATTTCTGTGTGATTGAATTTATCATGATAATTGGTGAAATTATTCGTATATAATAAAATAATGTAATTATTGATGTTATTATAAGAATTAAAATAGTAATTATTTCGTTTGAGGGTAAAATTGATTGAATAACTATTCATTTTGGTAAAAATCCAATAAATGGGGGTAATCCTCCAATTCTTATTATTATAATAATAATGTTTATTTTTTGTATATTACTTTTTATATTAATTGTTATTTGATTAATATAATTGATTGAATTTTTTTTTATAAATATCACTAATGGTAATAATAATAAACTGTAAATAATTAAATATTTAATTCATATTTCATTGTCATATTTTATGCAAATAAATATTCATCCTATATGATTGATTGATGAAAATGCTAGAATTTTTTTTATTGATGTTTGGTTGATACCTCCAATAGCTCCAATTGTTGCTCTAAAAATTGCTATAATTATAATTATTATTTTTCTGGTATTTATATTTGTTAATATAAATATTGGTCCAATTTTTTGTCATGTTATTAAAATTAAACAATTATCTCATCTGATTTTGTTAATTATGTTAACAAATCATATGTGTATTGGGGCTATTCCTATTTTTATGAATATTGCTATATTTATTAATATTATTGATGTATTTATTTGATTTAAATATATAGTTGTTGGTGTTATAATAATAACAAATAGAAATACAATTGATCTAAGTCTTTGAATTAAAAAATATATTATTTTTGCTTCAGATGAATTTTTATTTTTTTCTTTTTTTAAAATAGGAATAAAGGATAGTATATTAATTTCTAGTCCTATTCACATACTAAATCAATTTTCTGAACTAATAATAATTATTGTTGATAAAATTAATGTTATTAGAGCTATAATTTTTGTTCTAATTTTAATTAGAAAGAAGAAGTTATATTCTATATTCAGGGTATGAACCTAAAAGCTTAATTTTAGCTTATCTTTCTATATTTTGGTGTATAGGTGCACATTGAGTTTTGATCTCAAAGGATTAGTTTAATTCTAAATAATATAATAAGAGTAATATAATTACATGATTTATTCTATCAAAATAATCCTTTTATCAGGCATCTTATTTAATAAAAATTAAATTTTGTTGGATTTTAACAATTATATATTATTTCTAATATATAAACTGATTTAATCATATAATAAGATTGGTACCCCTAGTTTTTATTTTTTATAAAATATTAGTTTTTAATTAATTGGATTTTTAAAAAATTATTTATTTAATATAATTTTATAAAATAGATCATGTTAATGAATAGACTTGGACATATAAATATTTCAGGAAAGTTAATGGATACTATAGTTAATAGATACAATGTGTAGTTGGTAAATAAGGGCATACTAGTCACGAATGGATATAATACTTGGGGGAAGACAAGGGGATTTATATATGAGAGGGTAATGAAAGAGGATGTACATAAATGGTGGAAAAAGAAAGGAAAAGAAATAGATATTGTTCACAACTAAGGGGATTGAGTCATATCAGAGACGGGAAAATACTATAAAGGGATGGTGATATAACCAATAAAGGTTCAATTAGGGTAAATATTTATAGAGGGGTAACATACGGTTTATATAAGAACAAGCTAAGGCATTGAAATAAGAGACTATTGATCTAGGAGCAGGATCTAATAATGATTTATGGACTAACGAAGGGATTGAGTATACATAGGGAACATAACTAAATGGGTATAGCAAAGAGATAGGTAGATAACATTATATAAGTATTTATAGGTAGGTAATTGGTATAATAGATAAGGAATGATAGTGGTTATATAGGATTGAGGAGCTATTGGATTAAATAAATGTTTATAGGAGGGACGACCGGGGCCGGGGGGATATATTGTCTTGGTTCCGGATTTTTTTCTTATTTTTAAATTTTGATTCTTTATTTAAAATTTTGATTTTTAACTATTTTATATGTAAGATTTTCTTTATTTTCTAAAAGAGTTTTTTTCAATATTTAATTTTGTTAAATTATTGTGAGATAAGAACAGAGTTTAAATTTATAACTAACAAAAATTGTGCCAGCAGTTGCGGTTATACAATTAGTTAAATTGAATTTTTTTGATTTATGTATTAATTTTTATAATTTGTAAAATTAATTTTTAATTTTAGGTGAAATTTATATTATTTTATATTTTTATAGGTTAAAGATTTTGATATATGAAAGTTTTAAATAGACTAGGATTAGATACCCTATTATTTTTACTGTAAATTTTTCTTAATATTAATAGTTATGTTCTTTAAATTAAAAGAATTTGGCGGTTATTTAATCTTTTTAGAGGAACCTGTCCTGTAATTGATAATCCACGATTGATTTTACTTTAATT